GTCCAGGACGATACATAGGAAATGAACACTTTTTTTCGGCTGTAAGAAAGGAAGCTTCACAATATTTTTTTGATACATGCCGAAGTGATGGAAAAACAAGAATATCTTTTACAGATCCTCCTAGTTTTTCTAGTTTTAAGGAACTGACGAAAGGGATGATATCTTCGTCCACAGTAGAAAGACTCTCCTTTGATAAACTAGACAAAGATTGGCTTGATAAGAACAAACAAAGACAAAATAACTTAAATAACGAGTTTATAAAGAGAATTCAGGCTCTAGACACGGGATTTCTTTTTCTAGATATACTCGACAAAAGGACTCGGGTTTGTATTGAGAAAATGAACGAAACCTGCCTCTGCCTACCACAAAGGTATGATCCTTTGTTGAATGGGCCCTCTCGTGTAAGAAGCAAAAAGTTGCCCAAACGAATGGCGGATCCCAAAGAAGAAGAAAAAAAGAAGAAAGAAGCAAAAAAGAAGAAAAAAGAAGAAGCAAAAAAGAAGAAAAAAGAAGAAGCAAAAAAGAAGAAAGAAGAAGCAAAAAAGAAGAAAAAAGAAGAAGCAAAAAAGAAGAAAGAAGAAGCAAAAAAGAAGAAAAAAGAAGAAGCAAAAAAGAAGAAAGAAGAAGAAAAAAAGAAGAAAGAAAAAGCAAAGAACAGGAGAAAGAAGCAAAAAAGAAGAAAAGCGAAGAAAAGCGAAGAAAAGGCACCGAAAAGCAAAGAACAGGAGAAAGAAGCAAAAAAGAAGAAAAGCGAAGAAAAGGCACTGAAACGCAAAGAACAGGAGAAAGAAGAAGAAAAGAAGAAAAGCGAAGAAAAGGCACTGAAACGCAAAGAACAGGAGAAAGAAGAAGAAAAGAAGAAAAGCGAAGAAGAAGAGGCACCGAAAAGCAAAGAACAGGAGAAAAAGGAAGAAGAAAAAAAGAAGAAAGAAGAAGAAGAGGCACCGAAAAGCAAAGAACAGGAGAAAGAAGAAGAAAAGAAGAAAAGCGAAGAAAAGGCACCGAAAAGCAAAGAACAGGAGAAAAAGGAAGAAGAAAAAAAGAAGAAAGAAGAAGAAGAGGAACGTCGACGCGAAGCAGCACGTCTAAAGGTAAAAAGGGCACTTCTTCAATTGGGTGAATTTCATGACAAAGTCTACAATGCAATTAAATCTGCAACAATGCAATCTCGTCGAAGAAAAAAAAATGCCATGCAATCTCGTCGAAGAAAAAAAAATGCAATGCAATCTCGTGAAAGAATCGACGATGAACCTACAGAATCTCAACTTCAGCAAATCCTTGCTCTAAATCAAATTCATGAGACCCTTTTGCCAGGTTGCATGTACGAGTCCCCAAAATATGAAGAGAGAATGTTCGCGATACTAAAAAGTAAAACACGAAAACTAAGAGCAGAAGGAAAATTCTCTTATAATCCTTTGGCAAAATTTTTTTCTAAGCCTTCGGAAAAAGGGGAGGGAAGCATTGATTGGAACCAGCAAAACCGAAAAAAGCTAGAGAAAAAAAAGACTTATATAAGGGGACAACATGCGGGACAAAAGCACATCGGAAAACCCGTCCTTCGCTGGGGATACATATTACTCCGCCAGCTTTTTTTCGAGTGGGGTGTACCCTTTGTGGTCGACCGGAATAAGGATGACGATGATGAGTGCTATGATATTGTATCAAACCGACACAAATATGACATTATTATGCCTGAGGATTCTGAAAAGGCATTGATCAAAGAACTTGACGCAAAGAAGCAGGATATTGATCCGGAGATTGCTAAAGCGATTAATAGGAAGGTTGTGAGGAATTTCATCAAGAGTGGGGGAGACCCTTATAGTATTGCCTTTGAGAAAAGCCTTACTCATTCTCACGCTGGCAGCTACGCCGTCGCTATCGATGGGAAAGCCCAGCCTGTTACGGACGAGTGGCGGGTCACCTTGAGAGCGGCGCGCAACCAATTTTGGTGGCAGGATCATGTCAAAGGTGTTGCGACCACCCTAAAGCGTAAAAGCGGAATTATTCGAAGAAAGTTTGAAATGTTTCCGCATTCCCCTCTTTTTTGGGGCTTCACAAAAAGTAGACTGTCTCGTTCTTTTAGGTCATTTAGACCCCTTGTTTTGAAAATGAAAAATTTGATCCATAGGTTTGGAATCAAAAAAGAGGACCTTTTCACTCTTAAGGGACCTAAGAAAGAACAGACAAAAAGGAAGACAAAAAGGAAGACAAAAAGGAAGACAAAAAGGAAGACAAAAAGGAAGACAAAAAGGAAGATAGACGAAAAAAAAAGCAAAGCATTGAAAGAAGGGACAAAATTGAACAAAAAACGAAAAAAAGAACTAGACTTGGGAGAAGAGCGGTATAGGATGGAGGGAACGGATGCATGGGATGAGCTTTATTATGGGCTAGGAGTCAGAGGTATCATATTACTTTCTCACTACTATTTGCGAAAATATATTGCATTGCCTTTAGCGATAATAGCTAAAAATATTGGTCGTATCTTATTTTTGCAGGAGCCCGAGTGGGATGAGGATAGAAAGGACTGGGAAAACGAGACTCATCTTTTATGCAGCGATGACGGTTTGACTATAGGCGAAATATCCATCAAGAACTTGCCGGCGGAGTGGTGGGAATTCGGTTTTCAGATCAAAATTTTATGGCCTTTAGAGTTGAAACCTTGGCACACAGCGGATGATAGACAAGGCCCCGATTCTGTTTTTCTAAGGCCTTTCTGGGGACTAACTGACCATCCTTGGGGTAATATTCGACCCGACCCTTCCCTTTCCATTTTTGTGGGGCCCATTTGGAAAGAAATAAACCAAAAATGGAAGATCTTAATAGGAGACAAATTGAAAGCGAGCGCCCTTCGACTTATAAGAATCGTTTTAGACCCAAAAAGAAAGCAAGATTTTGTTCGCGTTCTAAGAAATCTAAAAGAACGGCTTCAAGAACGCATAAAACGGCTTAAAGAACACATAAAACAGATTAAAGAAAGGCTACAAAGCATAATTTTGAAAAAAAAAATGAAAGGGATAGGAGTAGATGAATCGAGTGAAACTCAAAAAGAAAAAGATTCTATAATCAGCAATGAGATAATTAATGAATCATTTAGTCAAATTCGATCTATAGCTTCTACAAATTCAGAAGAAGAAATACAAAATCTGATTAATAGAACAAGCACAATCAAAAATCAAATAGAAAGAATTACAAAAGAAAAAAAAAAATTAACTCCAGGACTAAATAATCAAAATAATAATGTAAAAAATATTTGGAAAATTTTCAAAAGAAGAAATGTTCGATTAATAAGTAAATGGAATTATTTTCAAAAAATTTGCATTGAAAAAATATACAAAATATACCTAGATATCTTTCTATGTATAATTAAGATTCCTAGAATCAATTTCACAAAAAAATTTTTTGAGAAAGACATTTCCAATACTGAAACAAATCAAAAAAGAATTACCTTTAGTTCGACTATCAAAAATATAAATAAGCGGAAATCCCAGATTGTTCCGAAATTTGCTTCCTTGCCAAATTTATCTTCCCTGTCACAAGCATATGTATTTTACAAATTATCACAAACCCTAGTTAGTGATAAGTTAAGATCTGTTCTTCAATATCGCGGAACGTCTTTTTTTCTTAAGACTGCAATAAAGGATTCTTTTGAAAGACAGGGAATATTTCATTCCGAATTAAAGCATAAGAAACTTAGAAATTTTGGAACGAATCCATGGAAAAACTGGTTAAGAGGTCAGTCTCAATACAATTTATCTAAGGTTCATTGGGAGCGAATAGGCGCACTCAACCGACGCCATACGCCTCAAAATAACGATTTAAATAAAGGAGATTCAAAAGACCCATTAAAAAAACAAGATGATTCTGAAGTATATTCATTAGTAAGAAATCAAAAAACTAAGTTTCAGAAAAACTATAAATATGATCTTTTAGCATATAAATACATTTCTTCTGAAACTAAGAAGGACTCCTCTATTTCGAAATTGCCATTACCAGTAAATAAGAGCCAAGAGATCGACTTATTTGATATACCAGAGGATATTTTTTTCAAGACTTATTTCAAGGATTCTAATTCTATACTAGAAAAGAACTTTATAGACAAGCTTTATCAAGAAAGTACTTATCTATACCATTCTCTAGACAACACTTATATAGACAGGGATTATGAGAAGTATTATTATTATTTACGGGATGCTCGCAGGTTTCCAGACTATTTAATAGATCGTCTAGAATATTATGAAATAAAGTTCTACGACCAACTACTTTTCAAGCCTTATATAGAATACAAGAAGTTGATATACTATTATCTAGACAAGATTCCTTTCAAGAAGCCTCTTACAGGCGTGTCTTTTAGGGACATTGAGTATCGCACGAATTATCTAAACGAGGTTTATCTAGACAAGAGTTGTATAGACAAGTATCGAGACAAGGTTTATATGTCTCTGAAAAAAATGCGAAAGAAACAACCTGAAAGAAAATATCTGGACTTTGATTGGACGATTTTCCACAAATATCTAGTCGATTTTGATCTAGTCAATTTCAATTTGGAGGCCGGGAAAAAGATCGACCCTAACCATATTGAGACTAAGACTTCGAAAAGAATTGAGACTGAGAATTCTGAAAGAATGCAGCGGCTAATAATTGAGGATGAAAATTTTGAAAGAAATAAGACTAAGCTTAGAGGTCTTATTTATCGGATCCTTCCAAAAATGCTCTTGGATCTAGAAATCGAAAAGGATCCAGAAATCAAAGAACACAAAAAAAGCTTTTTTAATTGGATGGGAATGAATGAAGAAATCTTAAAGGCACCCAGAGCGAATTCGAATGAGGAAGATTCGAATCAGGAAGATTGGTTCTTCCCAGAATTTATGATACGTAAGAAAAAATATCAACACCAACCGTGGCTTAGACCTACGAAGTTACTTCTTTTAAATTTCAAAGTAAAAGAAGAAGAAGAAGAAGAAGAAGAAGAAAATCTGAGTCAAGGAAAAGAAAATGTTAGTCAAGGAAAAGAAACGAAAGGAAAAGCAAATGTTAGTCAAGGAAAAGAAACGAAAGAAGAAGAAAATGTTAGTCAAGGAAAAGAAACGAAAGAAGAAGAAAATCTGAGTCAAGGAAAAGCAAATGTTAGTCAAGGAAAAGAAACGAAAGAAGAAGAAAATCTGAGTCAAGGAAAAGCAAATGTTAGTCAAGGAAAAGAAACGAAAGAAGAAGAAAATCTGAGTCAAGGAAAAGAAAATGTTAGTCAAGGAAAAGAAACGAAAGGAAAAGCAAATGTTAGTCAAGGAAAAGAAACGAAAGGAAAAGAAAATGTTAGTCAAAACATCGAAGACATCCAAGAAGTTATTAGAGAAGAGTATGAAAAAGAGTTCAGTAAAAAAAACACACAATACCGGAGTGACTCGTCGAGGCTAGTAAATTTCGGGGAACTTGTTTCGAAGCCTTTGGGTTATAGCCTGCACATGACGGAGAAAAGTCACTCCGAGATGCTCACTGGGCTGAGCAATCTGCCGCTGGTGCTTAAGACAAAAGAGCCTTTACAAAAAAAACGAAGGTGTTTCACCTATTTACAAACGGGAGATCTGCCGCTAAAAGCATTGCTACAGCATTTTTCGGAGGATGCTACTGCGTTTAGCTGGACGGAATGGGATTTGCTTATGATGTTCCAACCCCTATTAACTTCCTCTATAAAAGATCTGGAAGAATTTCTTATGTATCAAGCCATACGTATTTCATTAGTTCATAAGAGTAAGCAACAAACTAATCAAAGATACGGAAAACAAAAAGATGTTGATAAGGATCATTTTGATTTGCTTGTTCCTGAAATGATTTTATCGTCTAGACGGCGTAGAGAATTGAGAATTCTCAATTCTTTAAATTTCAATTTCAAGAATAGGAATGGTGTGGATAGAAATCCAGTATTTTGCAAGGAGAACAACATAAAAAGCTGGGGTCAATTTTTGGATGAAAGTAAACACCTTGATAGAGAGAAAAATGAATTAATTAAACTCAAGTTCTTTCTTTGGCCTAATTTTCGATTAGAAGATTTAGCTTGTATGAATCGCTATTGGTTTGATACCAATAATGGGAGCCGTTTCAGTATGTTAAGGATCTATATGTATCCACGATTCAAAATTCGGTGATGGTACATTTTTCCTATCTATTCTGTACCATATATGTTATATGCAAGCAACCAGATGCACATTTGCCCTGTCTTCCATCATAGGATACTGTGATACTAAGTTAATGCCAAATTAATTAGATCTAGAAATAAATCAACAGAATCTTCGTACTAAAAAACTATTCGCTTTGATGAGTGTAAAAATGTACCATCCTTTTGAATCACTATCCGAATCAAATTCAAAATTGCTTAATTGAGAAACTCAGTCAAAATAATGCCAGAAATTCCGATTGTTGTGTATACTACATTCAAATTTCTGGCATTATTCTTACGGATCAATAAAATTCATATCTGTCAAAAGGGGAGGGAAAAATTCTTTTATGGTCAAAAATTCATTCATTTCAATTATTTCGCAAGAGGAAAACAAAGAAAACAGAGGGTCTGTTGAATTTCAAATAGTCAGTTTCACCAATAAGATACAGAGACTTACTTCACATTTGCAATTGCACAAAAAAGACTATTTATCTGAGAGAGGTCTGCAGAAAATTCTGGGAAAACGTCAACGGCTGCTGGCTTATTTGTCAAAAAAAACTCGAGTACATTATAAAGAATTCAAAGAATTACTCGACCAGTTGGAGAAAAAAAACACTCGAGTACATTATAAAGAATTCAAAGAATTACTCGACCAGTTGGAGAAAAAAACTCGTTAATTTGAAGAGTCATTTTGCCTTTGATTGTCTTAAATTTTGATGAACTTCTTTTCGCTTTCAGCAATTCATGGAAGAATGAATCAGGAAAAAACCTATGACTGTACCAGCTACAAGAAAAGACCTCATGATAGTCAATATGGGACCTCACCACCCATCAATGCATGGTGTTCTTCGACTCATTGTTACTCTAGATGGTGAAGATGTTATTGACTGTGAACCAATATTGGGTTATTTACACAGAGGGATGGAAAAAATTGCAGAAAACCGAACAATTATACAATATTTGCCTTATGTAACACGTTGGGATTATTTAGCTACTATGTTCACAGAAGCAATAACTGTAAATGCACCAGAACAGTTAGGCAATATTCAAGTACCTAAAAGGGCCAGCTATATCAGAGTCATTATGTTGGAGTTAAGTCGTATAGCTTCGCATTTGTTATGGCTTGGCCCTTTTATGGCAGATATTGGCGCACAGACCCCCTTCTTCTATATTTTTCGCGAAAGAGAATTGATATATGACCTATTCGAAGCTGCCACCGGTATGCGAATGATGCATAATTATTTTCGTATCGGAGGAGTCGCTGCTGATTTACCTCATGGCTGGATAGATAAATGTTTGGATTTTTGCGATTATTTTTTAACAGCGATTTCTGAATATCAAAAGCTTAT